GTTTATTCTGCAGCAGCAAATGCTAATCATAATATGGGTTTGAACGGAGCTGATTCATTCATTAGTAAAGCCGAAGTCAATGGGGGCTCCTTTGTGAAAAAGTTAAGACCCAGGGCTAGAGGGCGTAGTTATCCGATAAAAAGACCCACTTGTCATATAACAATTGTATTAAAAGATAAATCGAAATTTTAGAGATTCATCTAAAATTTCGATTTATCTTTAGAAAAAAAAATGGATGAAAAGATAATAGAATAAAAAAATATGGGACAAAAAATAAATCCACTTGGTTTCAGACTTGGTACAACCCAAAATCATCATTCCTTTTGGTTCGCACAACCAAAATTTTTTTTTGTAGGTCTACAAGAAGATGAGAAAATACGGAATTGTATCAAGAACTATGTACAAAAAAATAAGAGAATATCCCCAGGTTTCGAAGGAATTGGAATTGCACGAATAGAAATTCAAAAAAGAATCGATTTGATCCAGGTCATAATCTATATTGGGTTTCCCAATTTATTAATAGAGGGCCGAACGCGAGGGATCGAAGAATTACAGATGAATGTACAAAAAGAGTTGCATTCTGTGAACCGAAGACTCAATATTGCTATCACAAGAATTGAAAAACCTTATGGACACCCTAATATTCTTGCAGAATATATGGCTTCACAATTAAGAAATAGAGTTTCGTTTCGAAAGGCAATGAAAAGAGCTATTGAATTAACTGAACAAACAGATACAAAGGGAATTCAAATACAAATTGCAGGGCGTATCGACGGAAAAGAAATTGCACGTGTCGAATGGATCAGAGAAGGTAGAGTTCCTCTACAAACAATTCGTGCTAAAATTGATCATTGTTCCTATACAATTCGAACTATCCATGGAGTATTAGGCCTAAAAATTTGGATATTTGTGAACGAGGAATAATAGACCTTTTTTTATCTTGCCATTCTGTCCAGTGATAGAACAAAAAATTAGAAACTATTTCTGTTTTTTTACTTTTTCCGTTAAATCAAACAAAAATAAACAATTCTAATTATAATTATATAAGGTTGAATAAAAAATAGATTAATCTTACTTTTGATATAATTTAGAATTGCTATGCTTAGTGTGTGACTCGTTAGTTTTTTCTTTAGAGTTTAAAGCTGGGCTTCAAAAAAAAGACTGACCCCCACTATAAACTTAATAACTATATAAAATAAAACAATAAAATAAACGAAAAACTAATAACCAACTTATTGCTTCGTATTGTCGAGATCCCAAGAAACAGTCACTATATGACTGAATGACTGAATCAATCATATAGTTGTAACAACTGAAATTTTCATAAAAAAAAATCTGATTATGGATTTTGAAGAAAAAAATAAAGGGATGCGGATAAATGGAAAGGTGATAGAAAGAGAGAACAAAAATATCAATGATAGATGATTCCAATATGTATGGTCTATGAATCACCTCATAAAAGGCAGTGTGATAAAGCATTAATATTGATATATTAATATATATAATAATACAAATAATAAAGTATAATATAAATAATAAAGAGCCCTGGGTTAATAGAAACTGAGGAGATTGGCTCGGGAACAAATTTTGTTGGGAGCTCCGTTGCAGAGTTCAGGCCTAACCATTAATGGAGAAGCTATAGGAACAACGAAACCTGTGACTATATAAGATTCTACTATTAAAATATAAATAAAATATAAAAGAAAAATGAATCCTAATGATTCATCGGGCGGGATGGCGGAACGAACCAAGAACAAATTGATTTACTCTGAGAGGTCATGGATTGATCCTACGAATGAAGCAGGAAAGAGTCAATATCCGCCCGCGAAACCCTTATTTATTTATTGTATTACAATACAATATTGGCTTGACTCGATAAGAGTAAAAAAAAAATAGGGATTCGTTATAAAAAATAAGCATTATCTATAAATATACACATCTAGCCATATATGGAGCTTCCTATGTAATAAATGAAATATCAATAAATCCCATTACTTAGTTTAGTGTACTAATTATTAAATAGATGTGTATCTGTATCGAATCTTTTCATTCGCGAGGAGCTGGATGAGAGGAAACTCTCATGTCCGGTTCTGTAGTAGAGGTGGGATTAATAAAAAACCATCAACTATAACCCTAAAAGAACTAGATTTCGTAAGCACCATAGAGGAAGAATGAAGGGAATATCTTGTCGGGGCAATCATATTAGTTTCGGCAGATATGCTCTTCAGGCACTTGAACCTGCTTGGATCACAGCTAGACAAATAGAAGCAGGGCGAAGAGCAATGACACGATATGCACGTCGTGGTGGAAAAATATGGGTACGTATATTTCCAGACAAACCTGTTACAATAAGACCTACGGAAACACGTATGGGTTCGGGGAAAGGATCTCCCGAATATTGGGTATCCGTTGTTAAACCAGGCCGAATACTTTATGAAATGGGTGGAGTATCAGAAACTGTAGCCAGAGCAGCTATCTCAATAGCTGCGTGCAAAATGCCTATACGAACTCAATTTATTATTTCAGGATAGGGATATAGAACTAAAGATAAACAAAAGGGGTATTGAGGATGAAAAAACAACCGCGGGTTTATTTATTTCTAGACAAACACTATTTCTTTTTTTCCTCATTCTTTGCATTGAAATAACAGATTCAAATAAAAATGATATGATTCAACCTCAGACCCTTTTGAATGTAGCAGATAACAGCGGAGCTCGAGAATTGATGTGTATTCGAATCATAGGAGCTGGTAATCATCGATATGCTCATATTGGTGACGTTATTGTTGCTGTAATCAAAGAAGCAGTGCCCAATATGCCTCTAGAAAGATCAGAAGTAATTCGAGCTGTAATTGTACGTACATGTAAAGAACTCAAACGTGACAACGGTATGATAATACGATATGATGACAATGCTGCGGTTGTCATTGATCAAGAAGGAAATCCAAAAGGAACTCGAGTTTTTGGCGCGATTGCTCGGGAATTGAGACAGTTGAATTTTACTAAAATAGTTTCATTAGCTCCTGAAGTATTATAAATACTAGTAGATGAAACTATGATATAGTTATAGTGGGATATCTGAAATGGATTAAATTAATAGATTGTGTTTCACGCATATACTTTTAATAATTAATAATTGAAATTGAATAATTCAAAATAAAAAAACATGTTGATTATATCAAAATTAAGAAGCACCAATAATTAGAATTCGTCATGGGCAGAGACGCTATTGCTGATATAATAACTTCTATAAGAAATGCTGACATGAGTAAAAATGGAACGGTTCGAATAGCATCCACTAATATCACCGAAAACATTGTTAAAATACTCCTACAAGAAGGTTTTATTGAAAACGTTCGGAAACATCAGGAAAGTAACAAAGATTTCTTGGTTTCAACCTTGCGCCATAGAAGGACTAGGAAAGGAATATATAGAACTATTTTAAAACGTATCAGTCGACCTGGTCTACGAATCTATTCCAACTATCAAAAAATTCCTAAAATTTTAGGTGGAATGGGAGTTGTAATTCTTTCCACTTCTCGAGGCATAATGACAGATCGAGAAGCTAGACTAGAAAAAATTGGAGGAGAAATTTTGTGCTATATATGGTGATCTTCCTCCGGTATCCTAATTTGATCTCTAACTTCCTATTTGTGAAATAGAGAGGAAAAGTGAGTTATATAACTCTTCCTCCATTAGTTGATGATATTTCAAGGGGTTACCTGGATGAAAGAACAAAAATTGATTCATGAAGGTTTAATTACTGAATCACTTCCCAACGGTATGTTCCGGGTCCGTTTAGATAATGAAGATCTAATTCTAGGTTATATTTCAGGGAGGATCCGACGCAGTTTGATACGGATACTGCCGGGAGATAGAGTAAAAATCGAAATAAGTCGGTATGATTCAACTAGAGGACGTATAATTTATAGACTCCGCAGCAAAGATTCGAGCGATTAAATGATTTTTGAAAACATTCCTTTGGTGAGAGATACAGCTCGAAGCTAAAAAATAAAATACAAGAGACTTATTTTCTTCCAAGGAATAGATTTCAAATTAAGGTAAGGAGTGAGAAATATGAAAATAAGAGCTTCCGTTCGTAAAATTTGTGAAAAATGTCGACTGATCCGTAGGCGCGGACGAATTCTAGTGATTTGTTCCAATCCGAGACATAAACAGAGACAAGGATAATCTTTCTTTTATAAAATTTCTCAAAGAAGGGCCATGTAAAAATAAAGGATCTGTTTTAACATGAAATGGATATCTCCGTATCTTTCTGTATATTTCTGATTCATATTTATGAGATGAAAAAATATGGCAAAACCTATACCAAAAATGGGTTCGCGTAGGAATGGACGTATTGGTTCACGTAAGAATGGACGTAGAATACCAAAAGGGGTTATTCATGTTCAAGCGAGTTTCAACAATACTATTGTAACTGTTACAGATGTACGAGGTCGGGTGGTTTCTTGGGCCTCCGCCGGTACTTCTGGATTCAAAGGCACAAGAAGAAAGACACCCTATGCTGCTCAAGCCGCCGCTTCAAATGCTATTCGTACTTCAGTTGCTCAGGGTATGCAACGAGCAGAAGTTATGATAAAGGGTCCTGGTCTCGGAAGAGACGCAGCATTACGGGCCATTCGTAGAAGTGGTATACTATTAAGTTTCGTACGTGATGTAACACCTATGCCACATAATGGATGTCGACCTCCTAAAAAAAGACGTGTGTAAAAATAAGAATTAAACGGATTGCAAGAGAAATAAATGATTCAATGATCTGATCAAATAATAATATTTAGTATGGTTCGAGAGGAAATAGCAGGATCCACTCGAACACTACAGTGGAAATGTGTTGAATCAAGAGTAGACGGTAAGCGTCTTTATTATGGTCGTTTCATTCTGTCCCCGCTCATGAAAGGGCAAGCCGATACCATAGGTATTGCCATGCGAAGGGCTCTACTTGGAGAAATAGAAGGAACATGTATCACACGTGCAAAATCT